GCAGAAACACCCAAATATTGATTCCAATGGATATGTAATAGAAAATTTGAAACTTCTTATTTATCCACTTGATTCAATCGTCTCTGAAGATACGAAGGAACCAAAATCCGAAATCTCTTCTTTGTTATGATGATAATGCCAAAATATCAAGTTAGCTCATCTGTATTTATGTTGATCGTTACAGGCCTCTTGAATCTTCTATTCCCTATTTATTTGTTATTTGATTTGTTGTTTTTGTGTTGCAGATTGACTATTGTTTACCCTTTTTTTGATAGGAATTCTCTTGTTGAGACCCTATGAATCGATTGAAACCTCAGATTCATACTAGAACCACGATGATTCAATAAAACCCCAAAAGACCAAGGTTCTATGAGTAAGAACTATTTGATCATCACTTATTCAATGGATAGATGTAATGACTAAAAATCCAGAGAAATATTTGTCCTTCAGTCAAAATAAGCATGATTCTAAAGGAAGAAAAATCGTTCAATTTATCAAATACCCCTTTGTTTGAAAATTTTTTGAAGTCCGGTCACGAAGTCTGAATAGTAGGTATGAATCATAGTTCAAATATTTCTTGATCTATTCCATATATTACGTGCTCCAGATACTCGGATGAATATCCGACGAAGCGGAACCATCTCTATCGAGATGACAGACCCATTTTCTGTACTATCAATAGGATCAATTATAACAAGCCGCACACTCATATTCCGGAAATACCGAAACAACGGAATTCCACGGTCGAACTACCAGAATGGACTATAAATCTGAGTTTCATTTTTGATTGAAAAGCTAGGGCTTCGTGGTTCTTATGGACCTAACTCATTGAAATTCCATCCAGTAAAACAGAAGAATTATAAATCTCCAAAATAATAGATAGGAATATCCCAAATAGAGCCATTGCGACACCCATAAATGGGGTGGTTCCCCATCCAGGAGCCACTTTACCATATTCCGAATTCAATGGTTTCAATAAATCCCCTATAATAGTTCGTCTTGGCCCAGATCTAGAACTACCCTCAACGGTTTGTGTAGCCATAAATACTATTGCATTGGTTGAGATCTGTTGACTTTGTATACTATTCCGTTGTAAATAAACGATCTTATCGTAGCATAGATCCATCGTGATCTTGAAATTCTCTAATAATGGAAACAGCAACCTTAGTCGCCATCTCCATATCTGGTTCACTTGTAAGCTTTACAGGGTACGCCTTATATACCGCTTTTGGGCAACCCTCTCAACAACTAAGAGATCCATTCGAGGAACACGGGGACTAATTGAAGTAATGAGTCCCCCATATGGGGGACTCATTACTTCAATTAAGAATTAAGATAATGAAAAATCATTTCATCTTTTTAGTCGGGACCTTGGGCGGTTCTCGAAAAAATATAGCGAAAAAGATTATCCCTAAAGTCGAGACTAACAGGAATGTATAAACCAATGCTTCCATAGATTTGATCGCGGTTTACAATTATAGCTTCCACACCTGTTCATTTGGGATTATTTCCCAGATAAAGAAAGGACAAGAGCAAAGAAGGGCGATGATTAAAATCAATATTTCTACGGTACCTTATGTCAAATCAAAAAAAAACCAAAAATAGAGGCAAAAGATACCAGAGCATTGTTGTATCAGACTCCCTGTCTCCTTGTAGTTGGATCTCCAAGTTTTTGGAATGCTCCAAATTCCACTTGAGCATCCAAATCTGGGTCAATACCAGCAAAAACATCTCTGAACAAGGTTCTAGCGCCATGCCAAATGTGTCCGAAAAAGAAGAGCAAAGCAAACGTAGCATGTCCAAAAGTGAACCAACCCCTTGGACTGCTCCGAAAAACACCATCAGATTTCAAAGTAGCACGATCTAATTCAAAAATTTCACCCAATTGGGCACGTCTAGCATATTTTTTCACAGTAGCGGGATCACTATAGCTGACTCCATTGAGTTCGCCACCATAGAACTCAACAGTTACACCCACTTGTTCGACACTATACTTCGATTCTGCCCTTCTAAAAGGAACATCGGCTCTCACAATTCCGTCTCCGTCTACCAAAACTACTGGAAATGTTTCAAAAAAAGTAGGCATACGACGTACAAAAAGTTCATGCCCTTCTTTATCTTTAAAGATAGGGTGTCCTAACCATCCAACAGCTATTCCATCCCCGTTGTCCATTGAGCCTGCTCTGAATAATCCACCTTTCGCCGGATTATTACCGATGTAATCATAAAAGGCTAATTTTTCAGGAATTTTAGACCAAGCCTCTGATAAACTCAGATTTTCGGCTAGACCAGCACCAACTCTTCGATATATTTCTTGCTGGAAGTATCCCTGATCCCACTGATAACGAGTAGGACCAAATAATTCGATCGGGGTAGTTGCTGAACCATACCACATAGTTCCAGCAACAACGAAAGCCGCAAAAAAGACAGCAGCGATACTACTGGAAAGGACAGTTTCAATATTGCCCATACGTAATCCTTTGTATAGACGTTGGGGTGGGCGGACACTAAGATGGAATAGACCCGCTAATATACCCAATGTACCTGCTGCAATATGATGAGAGGCTATTCCTCCCGGAACAAAAGGATCAAAGCCTTCCGCACCCCACGCTGGATTTACAGATTGGACTTTTCCGGTTAGTCCATAAGGATCGGACACCCATATTCCAGGACCATACAAGCCTGTTACATGAAATGCGCCAAACCCAAAGCAAGCCACCCCTGAGAGAAATAAATGAATTCCAAAGATCTTGGGCAAATCCAAAGAAGGTTTTCCCGTACGTTCATCACAGAATATTTCTAGGTCCCAATACACCCAATGCCAGATAGCTGCTAAGAAGCACAAGCCAGAAAACACAATATGTGCCCCGGCCACACCTTCGTAACTCCAAATACCCGGATTCGTTATAGTTCCTCCTGTGATACTCCAACCGCCCCATGAATTGTTTATTCCTAAACGAGTCATGAAGGGTATAACGAACATACCCTGTCTCCACATTGGATCAAGAACGGGGTCAGAAGGATCAAAAACTGCTAATTCGTATAGAGCCATCGAACCGGCCCAACCAGAAACTAGAGCTGTATGCATTATATGGACAGAAAGCAGCCGACCGGGATCATTCAATACGACGGTATGAACACGATACCAAGGCAAACCCATGGAAATACCCCTTTCTCAAAGAAAAAATAGACACTATGTAACTTTATCACATTGGAAATAACTATGCTACGGACCTCACCTTTTCATTGGATTATCTCGAAACAAGGGTTAATATTTATTCTGTTCCGTTGGTAATAATTGAACAATTCTGTTCGTAAGAACAAAGAGAAGCAGATCTATTCTATACCCAATAAGTACCAATACGCAATGGGGGGGATTCGTCCTATTTTTTGTGAGCGAATGTATAGATACTTGTTTATCATTCGAACAATCCGCTCGTAATAATTTTCCTTTATTCCGTCTTCCTCCATGAATCTTCCAATCTATCGATAAAATACGATAAACGAAAATATTATTAAGACAATAAACCCATTGTTTGTTACGTTTCCACATCAAAGTGAAATAGAGTACTTAACTCCCTTTTCTTTAATGCCCATTGGTGTTCCAAAAGTACCTTTTCGGAGTCCTGGAGAGGAGGATGCAGTTTGGGTTGACGTATAGTGTGACTTGTCAGACATATTGGGTCATATGGGATTTCCCCGTTCTCTCCCCCGATCGAGATATCCCCTGTTTCGCCCAAGAAATATTGATTGAACCATCAATAATTCGAAGCGTGAAGTGCAATTAGATCCATTTATTTGGTTGGGGGATCAATATTCTCAATTAAAAGAATTTATGGTTGGCTTGGACCAATAAAATGAAGTATACAGGCTCCGTTTAGAAAATACCAAGGTAATCTATGTATGATTACCGCTCTATCATAAATGATTCCTTTATACCATATGAGTGATCTCAAACTGCCAATCAATGGAATAATATGAGGAATACATCGAATATTTGGTGGAAGGAATGAAACAAAAAAAGAAGTCATAGCAAAAAGAAGCGGTACTGGGATCATTTGTCCTATATGTACAAATAGAATTCGGGCAGATCTTTACCCGGAGTAGAGCATAAACCTAAAAGAGTTGAAGAGGCCCATTCGGGAACAAGAAAATTACATCGTGATTTGGATCTCGATGAAACAATACATCAATGAGAGGTTAGTTCGATAAGTTCAGTGAATTCTTTTTTATAGGGAAGCAGGTCAAAACTCGTGTTTCTTGAAAAATGGAGGAAAAAGCCTCTTCATTACTAATCTTCATTAGTAATAAAGTAAAAAGCCTGCTACAAAAAAAGAAATAGGGCTGGAATCGACACATTTATTTATTTTTTTTTTCTCAATTTTGATTTTTTGAACCGTATGCATCCAAAGGTGCGTGTACGGTTCCTAGGGAATACGATTTTGTCCTAATCAACCGACTTCATCGAGAAAGATTACTTTTTTTAGGACAAGAAGTTGATAGCGAGATATCGAATCAACTTGTTGGTCTCATGGTATATCTCAGCATAGAAGATGATACCAGGGATCTGTATTTGTTTATAAATTCTCCCGGCGGATGGGTAATCCCAGGAATAGCTATTTATGATACTATGCAATTTGTGCCACCAGATGTGCATACAATATGCATGGGATTAGCCGCTTCAATGGGATCTTTCATCCTGGTTGGGGGAGAAATTACCAAACGTCTAGCATTCCCTCACGCTTGGCGCCAATGAGTTTTTTATTTGAGAAAAAAAAAAAAAAAAAATAAAGACTATGCCTTCGTCATATGGAATATGAATAAAATAATTAAGTAATAATAGCATGGCATTTCAAGTTCGATATGAGCAAACTATTATGATTTTTTCATAATATAAGATTATGTATCGAGATAGTAGTATGAAAGAAAGGTTATTTCCGATTTGATCTTATGTATCGGGGTCCATTTCAGCGTCACAAACCTTTTTGCTTCCACACCAGAAGTCTCTTTACAATATTTATGTTATGAAAGAGTGTTAAAATCAAAAAAAAAATGAAGTAAAAAATGATCTTTTTTTTTTGATCGGATCAGAAAGAAACTTTGGGATTGCTGAAGCACAGACGAGATAAATATATAAAGCAACGGAACCATCATAGTATTTTTTGATTACTCCGAAAGGAAGGATGGTAAATGGATCATTCAACGATCTGGGTCTGATAGATTTGACTTGTCTCTTTCTTCGATGGAAAAAAGAGAAAAAGAAATTCCATTGCGGAGCCGTATGCACAAAAGAGGCCTGTACGGTTGTTCAATTCTATCTTTTTCTTCCTGCTTATTATTCTTTATCCCTTCCTGCGAGATAGAGGAATCGTTCATTATGTTATATCATCAGGGTTATGATCCACCAACCTGCTAGTTCTTTTTATGAGGCACCCACAGGAGAATTTATCCTGGAAGCGGAAGAACTACTAAAACTCCGCGAAACCCTCACAAGGGTTTATGTACAAAGAACGGGCAATCCTTTATGGGTTGTATCCGAAGACATGGAAAGGGATGTTTTTATGTCAGCAACAGAAGCCCAAGATCATGGCATTGTTGATCTTGTAGCGGTCGAAAAGACCGAGGGTTTCACATAAATCTTTGATTCCATTTCGAATCATAATTTGAATTTGAATGAATTATTATTTTATCTTTTATCTTCTTACCTGAGTAAAATATTAAATAGAAGTCATTCATAATCCTACGGTTAGGATCGATCTAAACCAGCCCATTCTGTATATAATTCAGCATGCCAACTATTAAACAACTTATTAGAAACACAAGACAGCCAATCAGAAATGTCACGAAATCCCCTGCTCTTCGAGGATGTCCTCAGCGTCGAGGAACATGTACTAGGGTGTATGTGCGACTCGTTCAGATCATGAGCTAGAACAAATGAGACGATTTTTACAGTATCAAGGACTCGTACCAACGAATAGAATGGAAGAACTCCATTCACTATCTAAAAATAAAGATCTCTCATATACCTCTATTTTATGGAATTTATGGTTTCCATTGGTGCAAATTCAACCACCTCGATTTGAGATGAAAAGCAATTCCCTATTGGTAGCAAATGGTTATCCATTAAGCGGGGGAATGATATTTAAGAAGCAGAAAGATTATGCTCCTACTCTTGCAAGAACGGACTAACAGGGTCAGCTACCTGTTCAACCTTCATAATTAAATGCCGTCACTGTATGGATAGATCTCATTGTAAAAAGACCCATTACTCGATAATTCGTGGGTAGAGCCAAAGAGTGTGAACTGTACAAGTTACCAATAACATTGATTAAATGAAGAAAGGGGCTCCGGTGTATAGAGAGGACCTCGCCGTTTAAGAAGTAACCATAGAAACGATGGAAGCCACTATTTGTCCATTTACTATTTATTTAAATACCTAATATTGATACCATTTTTTTTGAGTGCCTGGGAGAAATAAAAAAAAATAGTGGTTGGGAAGGTTATAGTAGCAAAAGCCATTGGAATTTTTATTTTATACATCGGAAGAATCCGTTTTGTTATTAATAAACCAGGAGAGGGGAAAAGAATGACTGAAAGAAAAGAAATCAATTAGTTATTCATCAAAGTTTCTTTTGATTCAATGACCAGAGTTAGACGAAGATATATAGCTCGGAGACGTAGAACAAAAATTCGTTTATTTGCCTCAACCTTTAGAGGGGCTCATTCAAGACTTACTCGAACTGCTACTCAACAGAAAATGAGAGCTTTGGTTTCCACTCATCGGGATAGAGGCAAGCGAAAGAGAAGTTTTCGTCGTTTGTGGATCACTCGGATAAATGCAGTAACTCGTGAGAATAGGGGATCCCATAGTTATAGTCGATTAATACTTGATCTGTACAAGGGGCAGTTGCTTCTTAATCGTAAAATACCTGCACAAATAGCTATATCAAATAGGAATTGTCTTGACACGATTTCTAGTGAGATCATCAAATAAAAAGATTGGAAGGAATTCACTGGAATGCTTTAAACGGAGTTCCCCGGAGAATGAACTCCGGGAGGGTATAGTATAAATTCATATGATAAGATAAGTAGTAGGAATGAACGAACACGTTTCAATAAAAAAAAAAAGATCTCTTCTTCCCCCATTCTTTTTTTTTGTTATTATTACATTTCGGCGCGGCAATCTCTCGGCTTTTTTGAACAAAACATCAATCTGAGTTCCAATTAGAGTTTTGATTCAATTGAGGAATAGGCTTATTTATTTCTGGTTCTAGGACCAGTAGTTCTAGGGATAGACTCGGTTCTCTCAAATTGTTTCTCATTATTAAGAAAAGGTAACAAAGATAAAATACGAGCTTGTTTTATAGCAATAGTAATTAATCGTTGTTGTTTCAAGGTTAATTTATTCACTCGTCTAGATAATATTTTTCCTTGTTCACTAATAAATCGACTAATTAAACTCATGTTTCTATAATCAATTTGATCCCCCGATCCAATTGGGGGCAAACGCCTATTAAAAGATCGCTTGGATTTACGAAAGGGCCGTTTGTGTTTATCCATGGTTTACTTCTTATTTAGAAAATCCTATTTCTTCATTCATTTCGGATCCGACCGAAATAGAACTCGATTTGTATATGTTATATATGTATATGTAATTTCTTCCGCTTCCTCAGAAGAGTGGCACACGCCTTCTGTTCGATTTATTTCTTTATCTCTCCATGAATCGTATGTTTGTAACAATAAGGGCAGAATTTTTTCAAGTCCAATTGACTAGGTGTATTGTGTCGATTCTTTTGAGTAATATATCTGGAAATGCCCCGCGATTCTTTATTCAAACCATTTCGGACACAACCGGTACATTCCAAAATAACTACTACTCTGACATCTTTACCCTTAGCCATGAACCTCCTTTGGATTTTGGATTCACTCAATTCTTCTATTTTTGATTCGAACCGAAGCGAAGAAGAAAGGAATGAAAAATAAATAGACGAGAAGTTGCTAACTCAAAATTCAATTATGAAAGATTTCGTTGCAATCAATAGAGTAATAAAATGATTAAGTAATACAATTCTTTCTAACTATCAATTATTCCTAATCCCAGTATTTCATTTACCATCTCGTATAATCTCGAACAGCCTGCCCTCAACCCACATTTTGATTTCTGTTCTCCCTATAGGAATTCTATCCTGAATTAATTATATCCTGAACCCAAGTTTTGGTGAGGTTCAATCCACTTTTATTCTTTCTCTCTCTTTCCTATCCTAAACAACTGAAAAAAAAAAAGGGGGGGGGGGGGGGGGATTATTCACAGAGAATTTATTGTATCTCTAATTTTCTTGATCCCTTCCCATGTCAATAACTAGAATGAAAAAAAGGGGAATGTCAGCGCATCTGGGAATAAACGATTGATCTCTATCAATAGACCCGCCAAAGATCCGAACCAGAGAGCAGTTAGCACAGGTGCCGTGGAGAGATATGTTTTTATATCTCGCATTGAAAATCCTCCTTCTTTTTCTTTAAAAATGGATTTTATTGTATATTGTAATACATATATGATCAGATTCATATGTAGTTAAAGATCGTTTGTACGAGGAATCCCTAACAAAAATAGATATATACAATGACCCGGTAGATAAGATCTGCCTGTCCCTAAAACAGAAGATGAACCCTTCTTCCTGAGCATTACTGATAAATATTCATTCCTTTCCACGTTTATACGTTGGGTATGTATATAATTCTTTATGAGACCAAAAAGAAGAAATGGCAAAAGAAATATAGATAGAGGAAATTACAATATGGAAAACAAAACATGGATTCCCTACAATGGCACTGTACAACAAATGAAAGGGATGTAGCGCAGCTTGGTAGCGCGTTTGTTTTGGGTACAAAATGTCACGGGTTCAAATCCTGTCATCCCTACCTATTACTTCTCTTATGGACAGTTACGCGGGGTCAATTGAGATCGATTAAAATTGGACATAATTTATCATTGTATGATAAATTACATACAAGATATATTGGAGGTACAAAAAGAACCCTTTTCTTGACATTTGTATCCCCCGTCATAATAAAGCGCTCTTAGTTCAGCTCGGTAGAACGTGGGTCTCCAAAACCCGATGTCGTAGGTTCAAATCCTACAGAGCGTGATTCTGCTCTTTTAATGTCGAATCACAATAAAATAACTGCACTAGCTTCAAATGCAACCCGAATTTGACCTCCTGGAGATTAAGGAGGAGGTCAATCAAAAAAAGAGATTTTACTCAATTAAAGGTCCAACTGATCACCGCGTCTGTATTGTAAATATGCAGTTACGAATAATCCGGCCAAAGTAATAGGAATTAGACCTAACACAATTCCAAATAGAAAAACTTCAATCATTTCAATTTCTTCGAAAGAATAGAAAAAGAGAGGTAATATCTATCCCTAAATATGAATCCGAATCGCCCATGAATCTCAATAACCAAGAATTGGCAATTGACGCCTATAGAATACCGGGAATCTCGCAGAAATATTCATTTTTATGAATTGTTCATTCAATGAATTTCAAATAAGTCGTATCTTGCTCAGACCAATCAATAGAGCTGGGGTTATAGTTGAAGCAGCCAGTAGAAAACCGAAATAACTAGTTATAGTAGTCATGGAGGAGCTAAATGAGATATGTTCTTTTTTATACATATGTTTATAAAGTACTTACCTAAGTTTCCGTTTTTGCGAGATACGATGACAAGAAAAAATACCAATTGACAAAATCAGTTCCAATTGAAAGTTCTTGATTCATCATTCATTATAGACGGCACTAACAAAGAGAGAGTCAGAGGGGTAGAAAAAAAAAGACGGATTCGTCATCTGTAACATCTACGGATCCCAGGATTCCGAATCAACAGATTCAGTAAGCAACCCGTGGGTTAAAGTACTAATTAAAGTTAAAATACTAATCTAATAAATTAAAGTTAAAATACTAATCTAATTCTAATAAAGTTAAAGTACTAATAATAGGAAC